GCAGTTTCTATATTTATTATTTAAATTAAATATGCCGGACCACTAAATTGAAGAGACAAATTAATTTTTTTCTTAATTTTTTTTCTTTTTGTAGAAATTAAGAAAAAAATTAATTAGATTAATTTATTAATATAATAAGAGCTTATATATATATATATGTATATTTAAATGATAATATCTTAACTTAAAATGATATTATATATTAATAACTTATTAATATATGAGATCAAGTATATAGACCTAGCATGTTTATATGATCTAGAGAGAGATAGAAGGGAACATCTATCCGTATATAAGATTTTAATTTATATTTAAGCATATATATATATATATTTTTATTATATTATAAGCTATGGTATCCGATAGAGATTTGTAAACATGTATTTAAATATTAAATAAATTATTTATATATATATAATACGTATATATATATGTATGTATATATAGTAAAGTAGGTATTTTAAATAAGATCTTATATTAAAATTTGCAATTAAATATATGTATATTGATCACTCTTTTTTTTTTTAGAATTCTAAAAAAAAAAAAAAAAGAGTGATCAATATCCTTAAGGTTTATATTATTATATAATGGAATTGTTGATATATTTAAATAAAGTTTAATGTAGCTTGTTTTTGTGGGGGTCCATAAGTTGAATTTTAATTATTAAATATCAATGCGAATAAGTATTTGGGGCGAATACTTATTATATTTACGGGCACCCTACAGAAAAAAAACGTTAAATGGAAAGTTCACTAGAGGTATTTCTTATATTAATTTTATAATTATTTAGAATGATTTGTATTTATTAATTATCAATAAGGGAGTATGAGTGTTTCTGTTTATTTATTAAAATATTAAGTTTGATGGTGATTGGAAGAGGGAAGAAGGGAAGGGAAAAAAGAAAAATAAAATATATTTGAATTGTAGGGAAAATGTATTATTATGTTGGATTATATAATAGAATTGTTGATATATTTAAATAAAGTTTAATGTAGCTTGTTTTATGTGGGGTCCATAAGTTGAATTTTAATTATTAAAGTTTTATTCTTGCTTAAAGATTAATTTAATAAATATTTTATATGTAAATTTTTGTGTGAATATTAATTGTCTAAATGATTGAATGTTTATTCGCAGTATTTGATTTTATTAATTAAAGAAATTTAGAATTAGTAATTTATTATAGTATCGGCAAAAGTCGTGCCAGCTGCCGCGGTTATACGGAGGATACAAATTAATATTTTTAGTTGAAAGTTATTTTATTTTTATGAATTAATTTTTTTTATTTTTGGGTAAAATTTTAAATTTTAATTATATTTCTTGAAAATTGAAAGAAGCTTTGAAACTTTAATTTTAAACTAGGATTAGATACCCTATTATTTAAAGTGTAAATTAAATAGGCTTGAGTAGTAATAGTTAAGTTCTTGAAACTCAAAGAATTTGGCGGTGTTTTAGTCTATTCAGAGGAATCTGTCCCGTTATCGATAATTCACGAATTATTTTACTTAATTTAGTATAATCAACTTGTATACCGCCGTCATCAGATTATTCTTTTAGGATATTTTCTATAAATTTAATTAGATTATATGTCAGGTCAAGGTGCAGTTTATGATTAAGTGGGAGATGGATTACAATAAAATTATTTATTATGGATATTAAAATGAAATTTTAATTTAAGGTGGATTTGATAGTAATTTTATAAAATTAATAATTTGATTATAGCTCTAAAACATGTACACATCGCCCGTCGCTCTCGTTATTAAGGCGAGATAAGTCGTAACATAGTAGATGTACTGGAAAGTGTATCTAGGAAGTTTACAAGATAAAGCTTTATAGTAAAGTATTTCATTTACACTGAAATGATGTTTGTGCAATTCAAATTATTTTGATTTAATTAAAAATTTAATTTTTTTTTTGTGTATATTCTTTTTAATTTAAGGAATTTTATTATTGTGTTGTTTAAGTAAAATTTATTGAATAAATTATATAATTTATAGTTAATTAGTATTGTGAAAGAATATTGAAATATATTGAAAATGTTATTTTTGTAAAGTAAATTGTGGTTGTACCTTGTGTATCAGGGTTGATTAATTAATTGTTATTTATTTAATAATCCCGATTTGAAGAGAGTTAATGTAATATTTTAGTTAATGTTTTATAATTATTAATAATATTATGTTGGTAATGAAATGTTATTCGATCTTTAATATATCTGGTTTTCTAAGAATTGAATTTAATTCAGTTATTAATTTTAAATTATTGATTTAATTAATAATTTATATAATTAATAGTAAAAATTTGGGGGATAAGCTCTGAATTTTATTTTAAAAGTATTTAATTTATATAAAAAAAGAAGTAGGCTTTAAATTAGCTTTCTTTTGAATATGTTATAATTCATTTATGTTAAATGTAATTAATGATTTTATAAAAATTTTAAGTGTTGTATTAGAATAGTTTTAATAATAAATTATAATTTGTAATAATGATTAAATTAGTATAATAAATAATGTTTAATTAAATTTTATTTAATTAATTTATAATAAGGAATTAGGCAAAATAATACTCGCCTGTTTAACAAAAACATGTCTTTATGTTTAATTGAATTTATAAAGTCTGGCCTGCCCACTGAAATTATTTGAAGGGCCGCGGTATTTTGACCGTGCAAAGGTAGCATAATCATTAGTCTTTTAATTGAAGGCTGGTATGAATGGTTTAACGAGGTATTAACTGTCTCATTATAAAATTTTGAATTTAACTTTTTAGTCAAAAGGCTAAAATAAATTTAGAGGACGAGAAGACCCTATAGAGCTTTATAATTAAATTAAATAATTAATTTTAGTAATTTAATTTAATTTTTTAATTAAATTATTTAGTTGGGGTGACTTGAAGATTAAATAAACTCTTTATTTAATAAACATTAATTTATGGTAAATTGATCCATTATTGGTGATTAAAAGATTAAGTTACCTTAGGGATAACAGCGTAATTTTTTTTAAGAGTTCTTATCAACAAGAAAGATTGCGACCTCGATGTTGGACTAAGGAATATTATTGGGTGTAGAAGTTTAATAAATGGGTCTGTTCGACCTTTAAATCCTTACATGATCTGAGTTCAGACCGGCGTAAGCCAGGTCGGTTTCTATCCTTAATTAATTGAAGTATTTTAGTACGAAAGGACCAAATATTTAAAAAATTTTTATATAATATGATTATTATTAAATTAAGTTTACTATTTTGGCAGAAGAATGTATTGAATTTAGAATTCATTTATGTAAATTTAATTTTACAGATAGTATTGAATATTATAGATGTAATTTTATCTTTATTAAGATCATTAATATTAATTGTTTGTGTATTAGTTGGAGTGGCTTTTTTAACTTTGTTGGAACGAAAAGTATTGGGATATATTCAAATTCGTAAGGGGCCAAATAAAGTAGGATTTGTTGGGTTACCTCAACCGTTTGCTGATGCAATTAAGTTATTTACTAAGGAGCAAACTTATCCTATATTATCGAATTATTTTTTGTATTATTTTTCACCTATTATTAGATTATTTTTATCTTTGTTAGTGTGGATAATTTATCCATATTTAACTTTTTTATATTCATTTAATTTTGGTTTACTATTTTTTTTATGTTGTACTAGAATGGGGGTGTATACTGTTATGGTTGCTGGATGATCTTCTAATTCTAATTATGCTTTATTAGGTGGATTACGAGCGGTTGCACAAACTATTTCTTATGAGGTAAGATTGGCTTTAATTTTATTTTCTTTTATTTTTTTAATTGATAGTTATTATTTGGGTATATTTAATTATTATCAGAATAATATGTGATTTATGTTTATTACTTTTCCATTGGCATTGGCTTGATTTGCTTCTTGTTTAGCAGAAACTAATCGTACTCCTTTTGATTTTGCGGAAGGTGAATCAGAATTAGTTTCTGGATTTAATGTGGAGTATAGTAGTGGAGGATTTGCATTAATTTTTTTGGCTGAATATGCAAGAATTTTATTTATGAGAATATTATTTTGTATTATTTTTTTAGGGTGTGATATTAATTCATTTATATTTTTTATTAAATTGACTTTTTTATCTTTTATATTTATTTGAGTTCGGGGAACATTACCTCGATTTCGGTATGATAAGTTAATATATTTGGCATGGAAGAGTTTTTTACCATTGTCATTAAATTATTTATTTTTTTTTGTTGGTTTAAAAATTTTGTTAATATCTATTTTAATTTAGTGTAATTAATTTAGTAATGAAATTACTTAATTGTTGTTAGAGTAAATAAAAGGTGAATTAATGAATTGATATTGGATATGATTTGAATTAAATAAAATTAATAGAAGAATTTAACTTCTTTATTATGCTTTCAAAACATATGCTTTTCATAAAAGCTAATTAATTATTCAATTAATTTATCTCATAATTTGAGTATTATTGGGTTTAATAAATAATAAGAAAAGTATATAACTGTTAATAATTGACCAGTTAAAATATATGGATCTTCTACTGGTCGTGCTCCAATTCAAGTTAATAAAATAACAATAGAAGTTATTGATCAAAATAAAATTTGATTAATTGGATAAAATTGTATTCCTCGAAATTTATTTCTGTTATAAAAAGGTAAAATTAATAAAATTGCAATTGATAATACTAGGGCGATTACTCCTCCTAATTTATTAGGGATTGATCGAAGAATAGCATATGCAAATAAGAAATATCATTCTGGTTGAATATGAACAGGAGTAACTAATGGGTTAGCTGGGGTAAAATTATCTGGATCTCCTAATAAGTAGGGTTCAAATAAGGTTAATAAGGTTAATAATATAATGGTAATGATAAATCCAATAATATCCTTGAATGTGAAGTATGGATGAAATGGGATTTTATCAACATCTCTATTTAATCCTAATGGGTTATTTGATCCAGTTTGATGAAGAAATAATAAATGAATTATTGTAGCTGCAGCTACAATAAATGGTAATACGAAATGAAATGTGAAAAATCGTGTTAATGTTGCATTATCAACTGCAAATCCTCCTCAGACTCATTGGACTAAATCGGTTCCTAAATATGGTACAGCTGATAATAGGTTAGTAATAACTGTTGCACCTCAAAATGATATTTGACCTCATGGTAATACGTATCCTATAAATGCAGTTCCTATAACTAAAAATAAGATAATTACACCTACTATTCAGGTATGTAAGTAATTATAAGATCCATAGTATATACCTCGTCCTACATGAAGATATAAACAGATGAAAAAGAATGATGCTCCATTAGCATGAAGGGTTCGTAAAAATCAACCATAATTTACGTCACGGCAAATGTGATTTACACTATTGAAAGCTAAATCAATATGAGCAACATAATGTATGGCTAAAAATAGTCCTGTAGCAATTTGAATAATTAAACATAGTCCTAAAAGTGAACCGAAATTTCATCATGCTGAAATATTTGAGGGTGCGGGTAAATCTACTAAAGCATTATTAGCGATTTTAAATAATGGATGTCTAGTTCGTATAGGTTTATTCATTAATTTTTTTGTCGTAAAGGACCTTGAAAAATATTTGTGATTTTTACAATTGCAATTAATGTAAGGAATAAATATAGAACTAATATTAAAGTAATTAATTCTGTTGGATTATTATATAATTTTATTAATGATATTGTGGATTCATTATATAAATGAGTTGAATTTTGAATTGATGAATTTATATCATTATTATTGATATTTAAATTTATTAATGAGGAATCTAATGAGAATGAAATTAAGAATATTATTATAAGAATTCTTGATGATAAAAGAATAAATTTAGTTGGAATGATAAATATTTCATTTGATGCTAATCTGGTAATATAAATAAATAAAACTAATATTCCTCCTAAGAAAACTAGGAATAGGATATATGAAAATCAAAATCTTTGTGAAATTAATCCTGTTATTAAGCAAATTAATAGGGTTTGAAGTAAAATGATTAATGTTATTGCTAATGGATGATTTAATTGGGTAAAAATTAATGCAATTATTATATTGGATATTAATAAGATGAAATGAAAAATACAGGGAGTAGTTTAATTAAAATATTAATTTTGGGGATTAATGATAAAGTTATTTACTTTTTCTCTGAGTTTTAAAAGATTTTTCTTATCTTTGATTTACAAGACCAATATTTTATTTAAACTATTAAAACTAATGATGATAGTAATTTATTGATTTATTATATTTTTGATATTTATTTGTGGATTATGAGTATTTTGTTCAAATCGTAAGCATTTATTGGCAACATTATTAAGTTTAGAATTTATTGTGTTGGTTTTATTTTTAATGTTATTTAATTATTTAAATATATTCAATTATGAATTATTTTTTAGTATAATTTTTTTGACTTTTTCTGTTTGTGAAGGTGCATTGGGATTATCCATTTTAGTTTCAATAATTCGTACTCATGGAAATGATTTTTTTCAATCTTTTATAGTATTACAATGTTAAAATTTATTTTTATGTTGGGGTTTATGATTCCATTATGTTTTATTAGAAATTTTTGATGGTTGGTACAATCAATTTTGTATTTAATGGCTTTTATGTTTTTAATAAGTTGTACGTTGGGATATGAATTTGGAATATTAAGTTATATATTTGGTATAGATGTAATATCTTTTGGATTAATTTTATTGAGATTTTGAATTTGTGCTTTGATGATTACTGCTAGTGAGTCAGTATATCATTATAAATATTATAATGGTATATTTACTTTTATAGTTGTGAGTTTATTATTAATATTATTTTGTACGTTTAGAAGATTAAGATTATTTTCTTTTTATTTATTTTTTGAAGGAAGATTAATTCCGACTTTATTTTTAATTTTGGGATGAGGGTATCAGCCTGAACGGTTGCAGGCTGGTATTTATTTATTATTTTATACATTGTTGGCTTCTTTACCGTTATTGGTGGGATTATTTAATTTATATTTTTTGAATATAAGTTTATTTATTCCTTTAATAGATTTGAATATTAATCATTTATTTTTTTATTTATGTTTAATTTTGGCTTTTTTAGTGAAAATACCTATATTTATGGTTCATTTATGACTTCCGAAAGCACATGTTGAAGCTCCTGTTTCTGGTTCAATAATTTTGGCTGGGGTTTTATTAAAATTAGGAGGATATGGTTTATTACGTATATATAAACTTTTAATAATGTCCGGTTTAAAATATAATTTTGTTTGGGTTGGAATTAGATTAGTAGGGGGAGTTTTAGTAAGATTAGTTTGTTTACGACAAACAGATTTAAAAGCATTAATTGCTTATTCATCTGTTGCTCATATGGGAATTGCTTTAGGAGGAGTAATAACTTTAAGATATTGAGGATTTTGTAGAGCTTATACTTTAATAATTGCACATGGTTTATGTTCTTCTGGGTTATTTTGTTTAGCTAATATTTCATATGAGCGGTTAGGTAGTCGAAGTTTATTAATTAATAAAGGTTTAATGAATTTTATACCTAGTATAACTTTGTGATGATTTTTATTAAGTTCTTCAAATATGGCTGCACCTCCTTCATTAAATTTATTGGGTGAAATTGGTTTATTAAATAGAATTGTTTCTTGAACATGGATTTCTATATTGATATTAATATTATTATCTTTTTTTAGAGCTGCATATTCTTTATATTTATATTCTTATAGACAACATGGAGAAATTTATTCGGGAGTTTATGCTTGTTCAATAGGATATTTACGTGAATATTTACTATTATTTTTACATTGATTTCCTTTAAATATATTAATTTTGAAGGGAGATTTATGTATATTGTGATTATAAATATAATGTAAAACTTAAATAGTTTAAATAAAATGTTGATTTGTGGTGTCAATGATATGATGTAGTCATTTTAGGTTTATGATATGACCATTTTCAATTTGTTTATTAAGATTTATTATTTTATTTATAATGAGAGTATTTTTTGTTATGATGGGTTTTTATTTTATTATGAATGATTTAACTTATTTTATTGAGTGAGAAATTTTATCTTTAAATTCTTCTTCAATTGTAATAACTTTTTTATTAGATTGAATATCTTTAATTTTTATGGGGTTTGTGTTATTTATTTCCTCTTTAGTTATTTTTTATAGTGATGAATATATAAGTGGAGATTTAACTATTAATCGATTTATTATTTTGGTATTAATATTTGTATTATCAATGGTTTTTTTAATTATTAGTCCAAATTTAATTAGAATTTTATTAGGTTGGGATGGATTAGGATTAGTTTCATATTGTTTAGTAATTTATTATCAAAATGTTAAATCTTATAATGCTGGGATATTAACGGCGTTATCAAATCGTATTGGGGATGTTGCTTTATTAATAGCAATTGCTTGAATATTAAATTTTGGTAGATGAAATTATATTTATTATTTAGATATTATAAATGATTCTGTGGAAATAAAGATTATTGGTGGGTTAGTTTTATTAGCTGCGATGACAAAAAGAGCTCAAATTCCTTTTTCTTCATGATTACCAGCTGCTATAGCGGCTCCTACACCGGTTTCTGCTTTAGTTCATTCTTCAACATTGGTAACTGCTGGGGTTTATTTATTAATTCGATTTAATCCTATTATTTTTGGAAATGATTTAGGTCATTTTTTATTATTAATTTCTGGATTAACAATATTTATAGCTGGTATAGGTGCAAATTTTGAATTTGATTTAAAAAAGATTATTGCTTTATCAACATTAAGTCAACTTGGTTTAATAATAAGAATTTTGGCTATAGGTTTCCCTAAGTTAGCATTTTTCCATCTTTTAACTCATGCATTATTTAAGGCTTTATTATTTATGTGTGCTGGAGCAATTATTCATAATATAAAAAATTCTCAGGATATTCGATTGATGGGTAATTTGGTTAAACAAATACCTTTAACTTCTATTTGTTTTAATGTTTCAAATCTTGCATTATGTGGAATACCTTTTTTGGCTGGATTTTATTCAAAGGATTTGATTTTGGAAATTGTTTCTCTATCTTATTTAAATATTTTTAGTTTTTTTTTGTATTTTTTTTCTACAGGTTTAACTGTTTGTTATTCTTTACGGTTAGTTTATTATTCTATAACAGGGGAATTTAATTCTTCTTCTTTACATCCTTTAAATGATGAAGGGTGAATTATATTGCGAGGTATAATTACATTAATAGTAATAGCTGTATTAGGTGGAAGTATATTAAGATGAGTTTTATTTCCAACACCTAGAATGATTTGTTTACCTTTTAAGTTGAAAACATTAGCTTTAACTGTAAGATTAGTAGGAGGATGAGTAGGATATGAATTATCTAAATTTTCTTTATCTTATAATTTACAGTCTTTAAATTATTATTTATCTATTAATTTTTTAGGATCAATGTGATTTATACCTTTTATTTCTACATATGGAATAAATTTTGTTCCTTTAAAATTAGGAGGTCAAGTTTTTAAAATTTTTGATCATGGGTGAAGTGAAGAATTTGGGGGTCAAAATATTTATAAGAATCTTATTGAAAATTCAATAATGGTTCAATGATGACAAAATAATAATTTAAAAATTTATTTAATTAGATTTATTCTATGAGTTATTATTTTAATAATATTAATTATTTTTAATTAAAGTAATTTAAGTAGCTTATAATAAGAGCATAACACTGAAGATGTTAGGGAAATATTAATTATTCTTGAATATTTATATTTATAAATAAATATTTATTATTTATACAATGAAAATGTATTGTTTTGTTTTAAACTATATAAATAGAAATATAAACGGGATTAAACCGCTAAAGTTAAAAGTTAGCAGCTTTTACTTGATCAACATATTTCCTTAATTGGAAATAATTTTCAATAATATTATTAACAGTAATATACCTCTTTTTTGGTTTCAATTAATTAAATAAGGATAATTGTATATATCAAGGATCAGGTCGAAACTGATTGCAAATTTTGCTTCTTATTTAATATAATTATATATATATATATATATTCTTTGAAATGGAATAAGACAGATTGAAGTAAATTCAATACTTTTTGAATGCAAATCAAATGTTATATTTAACTACAGTCCTGAGTATAAGTTTAGTTTGCTCATTCTAGAGCACCTTGATTTCATTCATGAAATAATCCAACTAGTAAAATTAATAAAAATAATCTTCTAATAGTTGTTCATAAAATAATATTTGATCAGTGTATAATAATAATAATTGGAAGAAGAAGAGCAATTTCTACATCAAAAATTAAAAAAATAACAGCAATTAGAAAAAATCGTAAGGAGAATGGTAATCGTGCGGAACTTTTTGGGTCAAATCCACATTCGAAAGGAGAACTTTTTTCTCGATCATTAATAGATTTTTTTGAAAGGATTGAGGCTAAGGTTATAACAACTCTTGTTAAGGTGATGATAATTATTGCAATAATAAATGTTGTTATGATTATTAATTTTGAAGATTTTCAATCTTTTTAATTGGAAGTTAAATGTACTAAATATACTAAATTAATAATTAACTACCTCATCAGTAAATAGAGATATATAAGAATAATCATACTACATCAACAAAATGTCAGTATCATGCTGCTGCTTCAAATCCGAAATGATGATTAGGTGAGAAGTGAAGTATTATATGTCGTATTAAGCATGTTAATAAAAAGGTTGTACCAATTAATACATGAAGACCATGGAATCCTGTAGCAACAAAAAATGTTGATCCATAAGCAGCATCTGCAATAGTAAAAGGAGCTTCAATATATTCATATGCTTGTAGAATTGAAAAATAGATACCTAGAATTACTGTAAAAAATAATCCTTGTGTAGTTTGACTATAATTTCCTTCTATTAATCTATGATGAGCTCATGTTACAGTTACTCCTGATGCTAATAAAATAGCTGTATTAAGTAAAGGAATTTGAAAAGGATTAAATGGTTGAATTCCTGCTGGGGGTCATATAGTTCCTAATTCAATAGCTGGTGATAATCTTCTGTGGAAAAATGCTCAAAAGAAGGAGATGAAAAAAAATACTTCAGAAATAATAAATAAAATTATTCCTCATCGTAATCCTAGATTTACGGGTAATGTGTGTAATCCTTGATAAGTTCCTTCTCGAGTGATATCTCGTCATCATTGAATTATTGTTAGAATAGTAATTAATGTTCCTAATGTTAATAAGGAAATATCATAATGATGAAATCATTTAAGAAGACCTGAAACAGTTACTAATGCACCAATAGCCCCTGTTAAGGGTCATGGGCTTGGGTTAACTAAATGATAAGGATGATTTGCATGTGTTGTCATAAATTAATTTACTTCTCTGGAATATAAAGTAGCTAAAACTGCAAAAACATATGATTGAATTATAGCAACAGCTGCTTCAAGAGTTAAGAGAGCAATTTGTGCAATAACTAATAAAGATAAAATTGATGTTGATAGGGAGGGACCTGTATTTCCTAATAATGTTAATAATAGATGACCTGCAATTATATTAGCTGCTAATCGTACTGCTAAAGTTCCTGGACGGATTATATTACTGATTGTTTCAATGCATACTATAAAAGGTATTAATACTGGTGGTGTTCCTTGAGGAACTAAATGAGCAAATATATGTTGAGTATGATTAATTCAACCATAAATTATGAAGCTGAATCATAGAGGTAAAGCTAGGGTTAAAGTTATTGTTAAATGACTTGAACTTGTGAATACATATGGGAATAATCCTAAAAAATTGTTAAATAAGATTAAGGAGAATAGAGAAATGAAAATAAAAGTTCTTCCATGAAATCCTGTTGGACCAATTAGAGTTTTAAATTCCTTATGTAGTGTTGAAGTAATATTTATTCAAATAATATTATATCGTGATGGTATTAATCAAAATATTGATGGAATTATTAATAATCCAATAAAGGTACTAGTTCAATTTAATGAAGTATTTATAATACTTGTTGAAGGATCAAAAACGGAAAAAAGATTTGTTATCATTTTCAGTTAAGTGAAGGGGATATAATTTTTTTTTCTGAGGATTCAGGAGTTTTTGGTGAAATTATGAAATAATTTATAATTGAAAATGAAATTAATGTAGCTGAGAAAATAAAAAATAAAGTTAATCATCTAATAGGTGCTATTTGAGGAATTAAAAGATATTAATAATTTAATAATTTTAGTATGACATGCTAATGTTATAATTTAACTAATCTTTTCACTAGAAGTAGTTGTTAATTACTATTAAATGGTTTAAGAGACCAATACTTACTTTCAGTCATCTAATGAAGCATCAAATGCTCTTAATATTCAGGCAATAAATGTTTTTGTATTAACACTTTCAATAACAATAGGTATAAAACTATGATTTGCTCCACAAATTTCAGAACATTGTCCGTAAAATAAACCAGGACGATTTATAAAAAAACTTGTTTGATTAAGACGTCCAGGAGTAGCATCTACCTTAACTCCTAGAGCAGGAATTGTTCATGAATGTAATACGTCTGCGGCTGTAACTAGTATTCGAATTTGTGTATTTATTGGTAAAGTTGTTCGATTATCTACATCTAGTAATCGAAATCCATTTTCATTTATTTCATTATAAGGAATTATATAGGAGTCAAATTCTCGTGGATTAGTAAAATCTATATATTCATATCTTCAATATCATTGATGACCTACAGTTTTAACTGTTACTAAGGGTTCTAGAGTTTCATCTAAAAGGTATAATAATCGTAAAGAAGGAAGTGCAATAAAAATTAAAGTTACAGCGGGTAAAATAGTTCAGATAACTTCAATGGTTTGACCTTCAAGTAAATATCGATGTGTATATTTATTAAAAAATAATGAAGCTATAATGTATGCTACTAGTACGGTAATTATTGTTAAAATTAGGAGGGTGTGATCGTGAAAGAAGGTTAATTGTTCTATTAATGGAGATGCTCTATTTTGTAAATTAATATTTGATCATGTTGCCATTGATTGTAATTACTAATAAAAGGAATATTCCTTTATTTATGAAGCTTAAATCCATTGCACTTATCTGCCATATTAGTATAAGTTTAATTAGTTAATATAGGTAATTCACTATAACTATGTTCAGCAGGAGGTAAATTTTGGTATCATTCTAGTGATCTTACTATATTTAATGGAAATAATACAGTTCGGTTTGAGATTATACTTTCTCAGATAATAAAAATTAATAAAATAATTCCAATAAATGAAATTGTTGAACCTAGACTTGAGATAATATTTCAGGATGTATATGTATCTGGATAATCAGAATATCGTCGTGGTATTCCGGCTAATCCTAGGAAATGTTGAGGAAAAAATGTTAAATTTACTCCGATGAATATAATAGCAAATTGAATTTTTAATCATTTTGGATTTAATGTTAATCCTGTAAATAGTGGATATCATTGAATAAGACCTGCTATAATTGCAAATACAGCACCTATAGATAATACATAATGAAAATGAGCTACAACGTAATATGTATCATGTAAGATAATATCAAGAGATGAATTAGCTAGGACAACACCGGTTAAACCTCCAATAGTAAATAAGAAGACGAAACCTAATGCTCATAATAATGATGGACTATAATTTAATTGAGCACCATGAAGAGTAGCTAATCAACTAAAAATTTTAATTCCTGTAGGAACGGCAATAATTATAGTTGCTGAAGTAAAATATGCTCGAGTATCAACATCTATTCCGACTGTAAATATGTGATGTGCTCATACAACAAATCCTAATAAACCAATAGCTAATATAGCATAAATTATACCTAAGGTACCAAATGCTTCCTTTTTTCCACTTTCTTGTCTAATAATATGTGAAATTATACCAAATCCTGGTAGAATTAAAATATAAACTTCTGGGTGACCAAAAAATCAAAATAAGTGTTGATATAAAATTGGGTCTCCTCCTCCAGCAGGGTCAAAAAAAGATGTATTTAAGTTTCGATCAGTTAGTAATATTGTAATTGCACCTGCTAAAACTGGTAATGATAACAAAAGTAATAAGGCTGTAATAGCTACGGCTCATACAAATAATGGAGTTTGATCTAGAGTTATTCCTGGGGCTCGTATATTAATGGTTGTTGTAATAAAATTTACGGCACCTAAAATTGAGGAAACTCCTGCTAAATGTAATGAAAAAATGGCTAAATCAACAGATGCTCCAGCATGAGCAATTCCTGCAGAAAGTGGAGGATAAACAGTTCAACCTGTACCAGCACCATTTTCAACAAGACTGCTGGCTAAAAGAAGAGTTAATGAGGGGGGTAATAATCAAAAACTTATATTATTTATTCGAGGAAAGGCTATATCAGGAGCACCTAATATTAATGGTACTAATCAATTTCCGAATCCACCAATTATAATTGGTATTACTATGAAAAAAATTATTACGAAAGCATGAGCTGTAACAATAACATTATAAATTTGATCATCACCAATTAAATATCCTGGTTGACCCAATTCTGCTCGAATAAGTAATCTTAGTGATGTTCCTACTATTCCTGCTCATGCTCCAAAAATGAAATATAATGTTCCAATATCCTTATGATTTGTAGAGAATAATCATTGTTGCGGTAGAATGGCTGAGATTTAGGTAATAAACTGTAAATTTATTTAGGAGATTATTCTCTTCTACCAAAGCCTTATAGTCAAAGTATGATGTTAGACTGCAATTCTGAAGTAGTAGTATATGCTACTAAGGCTTAAAAATTTATTTTTATTGATAGCTTTGAAGGCTATTAGTTTATTTAACTTAAAACCTTGATTGGTTTTAAGTTAAGCTTTAAATAACATTAAATAAAATTGTACAAATTATTAATCCTAGAATTGAAGTTATAGTTAGTGTAGTTATTAAAATAACTATAAATCTTTTGTAATTTATGGAATTAATTCATTTTAATTCAGTATAGGATATTAAAAATGCTGAAAAACAAATTCGTAAATAAAAAAATAGTGTAATTAAAGTTATAATTACTATAATGGTAATGATAAATAGGTAATTTAATTCAGTTATTGATTGGATAATTATTCATTTAGGAAGAAATCCAAGGAATGGTGGTAATCCACCTAGTGATAATAATAAAGAGAATAGACAAAATTTTAATATTGGTATATTATTTATTATTAAAAATCCTTGATTGATATGAAATAATTGAAAAGAATTGAATATAAAAATTAAAGATGATCTTAAAAATGAATAAACATAGAAGTATAATTCTCATAAATTTTCTCCTGAAATTATTGCTGCTACTATTCATCCTAAATGGTTGATTGAGGAATAAGCTATTAATTTTCGTAAGGAGGTTTGATTAAATCCTCCTAATGAGCCAATGATAACGGAAGATACAATTACTAAAGCTGTAAATATGTTTATTTTAATTACATAAGATAATAACATTAAAGGTGCAATTTTTTGCCATGTTATTAAAATTAAACAATTTATTCAATTTAATCCTTCTATTGTTCCTGGAAATCAAAAATGGAAGGGGGCGGCTCCTATTTTTAATAACAAGGTTGAACTAATTAGAATTATGAATAAATAATTATTTATTAAAATTGATATATCTGTGGATAAGTGTATTAAAATAATAGAAAATAATAATGAAGTGGAGGCTAAAGCTTGAATTAAAAAATATTTTAATGAAGCTTCTGTTGATATAATATTTTTTGAGTTAGTTATTAAAGGAATAAAAGATAATAAATTAATTTCTAGTCCTATTCATGCTCTTAATCAAGAGTTTGATGAAATTGAAATAAGTGTTCCTCCGATTAAAGTTGATGAAAATAATAATTTGGTAGGATTATTTAACATTAAAAAGAAGAGGATTTTACTTCTATGAATGGAATATGAATCCATAAGCTTATTTAGCTTATCTTTTTAATATTATGATGTATAAATAATATATTTTGGTGTATGATGCACAAAAGTTTTTGATACTTTCGGAAATAGTTTAAATCTATTAAATATAATAATGAAGGTAAATAAATTTACTTAATTTATCCTATCAAGATAACCCTTTAATCAGGCACTACATT